TACTACTGTTCGAATCACATTTCCTGCTGCGGTTTGAGCAGCAAAGGGTGTCCCTCTTCTTGTGCCTTTGAATCCACAAGTACCGGCGGAGGACCAAGAAATAACCCGACCTCGTACATCTGTAACAGTCACAATCGTATTGTTGAAACTTGCTTGAACATGAATAATACCTTTTGGTATTTTACGAGTACTCTTTCGTGAACCAATACGTCCATTTTTACGTGAACCAATTCTTGTTATAGGTTTTGCCATCTTTTTTTGATCATTTTATAAATAGAAGTACGATCTCTATGGATATATCCATTTCATGTTAAAAAAGGATCAGATCCTTTTTTATTTTTTTCTTTATTTGTTTAATTTATTTGTACAGTTGGTCTTTATTTTTAGATAGAAGAGAGTTTTGTTAGCTTTTATTAGAAAGATTATCCCTGTCTTTGTTTATGTTTTGGGTTCGAACAAATTACTATAATCCGTCCTCGCCTACGGATTAGTCTACATTTTTCACAAATTTTACGAACGGAAGCTCTTATTTTCATATTTTGAATTCCTAAACTAAATTTCTTTTCTAATCTACTTAATTGGAAGAAAATAAGTTTCTTAAAATTTTTCAACTCGAATTTGATTCTTATTTTGATTTTGATTAAAGGAAGAAAAGATACAGTTAAAAAAAAATCACTTAAGCATTTGAACTCTTGTTTCTTGTTGTGGAATCTTTAAAAGATATGTTCCCTGATTTTGATTGAATCATAATGACTTACTTCATTTGAGTTTTGAGTCTATCCAGGGGTAGTATACATCTAAACTGGCGTTGTATCTATATTCTAGAATATATCCTAGAATTGAATCTTTTTTTACTAAAAGAACTGCGAACATACCATTCATTGGCAAGCAATTCAGTAATTCAATCTTTATGAGCCCCCCTTTTTTTACGAAAATTTTTAATTTTATAAAAATTATAAAAAAGGAAATTCAGAATCAATTTTGTATTTTCTATTAGAATATCAGAAGGATTACCATATACAACACAAAATTTCTCCGCCGATTTTTTCGAGTCTAGCCTCTCGGTCTGTCATTATACCTCGAGAAGTAGAAAGAATTAAAATTCCCATCCCGCCTAAAATTTTAGGAATTCGTTTGTAATTCGAATAGATTCGTAAACCAGACCGACTAATTCGTTTTAAATTTAAAATAGGCCTATAAGATCCCTTTCTATTCCTTTTATGTCGTAAGGTTAAAACTAAAAAATATTTGTCTCTTTCTTTATGTTTTCTCACGTTTTCAATAAAACCTTCTCGTAAAAGTATTTTCACAACACTTTCGGTTATATTAGTATATGTGATTCGAACTGTTCCCTTTCTATTCATGTCAGCATTTCTTATAGAGGTTATTATGTCAGCAATAGTGTCCTTACTCATGATAAACTAAAATTCTTGTTACTTACGAATTTTGAGATAATATAATTAACGTGACAGTTTTTATGAATTATTTTATTCTTATTTTATTCAAGGGATCTACATGATATACAATCCACTCAATTTAATGAATCTATTTTATTTTCATTCAGATAATCTATAGATATATAAGATATATAGACTATCTATTATCTATACATCCATAGATTATCTATCTATTATCTATCTTTCTTTTTTTTTATAATACTTCAGGCGCTAATGAAACGATTTTAGTGAAATTTAACTGTCTCAATTCCCGAGGGATCGCGCCAAAAATTCGAGTTCCTTTTGGATTTCCCTCTTGATCAATGACAACTGCAGCGTTGTCATCATATCTTATTATCATACCGTTGTCGCGTTTGAGTTCTTTAGAAGTACGTACAATTAAAGCTCTAATAACTTCCGATCTTTCTATTGGTGTGTTTGGTATTGCTTCTTTTACCACAGCAACAATAATGTCACCAATATGAGCATATCGTCGAGTACTAGTTCCTATGATTCGAATACACATCAATTTTTTTGCCCCGCTATTATCTGCTACATTCAAATGGGTTTGAGGTTGAATCATATCGTTTTTTTTTTTTTTACTATATTCTATAGTCTTTTAAAGCTGAAAGTCCGAAGTAAAAAAAATAAAGAAATATTGTTTGTAAAAATGTAAAAAAAAAAAACAATTTATATATTCTTAGATATATATCTATTCTGCAATAATGAATTGAGTTCGTATGGGCATTTTTGATGCTGCTATTGAAATAGCCCTTCTGGCTATATTTTCTCCTACTCCACTCATTTCATAAAGTATCCTACCAGGTTTAACCACAGAGACCCAATATTCTGGAGATCCTTTTCCCGAACCCATACGTGTTTCTGCAGGTCTTGCTGTAACTGGTTTGTCTGGAAATATGCGTACCCATATTTTTCCACCGCGGCGTACATTTCGTGTCATTGCTCGTCGACCTGCTTCTATTTGTCTAGATGTTATCCAAGCGGGTTCAAGTGCCTGAAGAGCATATCTACCAAAACAAATACGATTGCCTCGATAAGATCTTCCTTTCATTCTTCCTCTATGTTGTTTACGGAATCGAGTTCTTTTTGGGTTATAGTTGATGGTTTTTTATCAATTCCATCTCTACTGCAGAACTGGACATGAGGATTTCTTCTCATCCAGCTCCTCGCGAGGAAAACAATTAAATTATTCAATTTCAATTAAAGAATAGTATACACATATATTCTATTTAATTTATAGTTTTTTTCTAATTTTTTTATATGAATAATCAGTATTTTGTTTTTTAATTATTTCTTTTTCGAGATCAAAAAAAAATTGAACATAAAAGAAACAATTTCGCGGGCGAATATTTACTCTTTCAATCTTGATTGAAGTTGTAGGGTTAACTCATGACTTTTCAGATTCAATCCATCTGTCTCTGGTTTGTTTCGCCATCCGACCTAATGAATCATTAAGATTCACTTTCCGTAGAATCTTCTGCATTCACAGGTTTTGTCTCGTTCCCATCGTTTTCGATTAATGGTTAGGTCTGAAAATTACAACGGAGCTTTTCTAATCAAATCCACTTTTTTTAAGTCAATCGTCTCAGTCTTTATTGACTTTAAGCTCTTTCTTTTTTCTATTTCTATTAGTATAGATGCTTTGTTACATTGTGTTTTTTTTTATTTTATCAGATTTTTTCATAGACCTTACACATATTGGAATTCTATATCATCCATATTTGTTTTTCTTTCTTTCTCTCAACTTTCCATTTATCTGCATACTTTCATTTTTTTCTTTCAATTTAAGAATCAGATTAGTTTTCTTTTGTTTATACAAACAAAAAAGATTTAAGTTGCTACAAGAATATGACCAATAGATCATATCTTGACTGGTTCTTTTTATACAGATAATGTAAAGAAAACGATGAGTTTATTATTAGTTAATACTAAGTCTAACAATAAAAATCAACGAGTCACACACTAAGCATAGCAATTCTATTAATATCAAGTAGTAATTCGAATTTTTTATTCAACCTTATAGAATTTATATTTTTACCTAAAATTTATTTTTTTTTTTTATTCTATTAGTGTAGAAAACAAAAAGAAAAAATTGGGTAAAGGTTTTTATTGATCTTCTAAAAATATCCAAATTTTGATCCCTAATACCCCATAGATAGTTCGAACTGTGTAAGAACAATAATCAATTTTAGCTCTAATTGTTTGTAAAGGAACTCTACCTTCTCTGATCCATTCAACACGTGCAATTTCTTTTCCATCGAGACGTCCTGCAATTTGTACTTTAATTCCTTTTGTATCTGTCTGTTCATTTAATTCAATAGCTTTTTTCATTGCTTTTCGAAAAGAAACCCTATTCTTTAATTGTCCGGCTATAAATTCTGCAAGAATTTTAGGATGTCCATAAGGGTTTGAAATTCTTGTAATAGCAATGTTTATTTTTTGATTCACACAATTAATTTCTTTTTGTAAATTTAGTTGTAATTCTTCAATTTTTTGAGGTCCACCTTCTATTAATAATTTTGGGAATCCCATATAAATTATAACTTGAATAAGATCGATTCTTTTTTGAATCTCTATACGTGCAATTCCCTCGACACCAGAAGATATTTTCATATTTTTTTGTATATAACTTTTTATATAGTCTCGTATTTTTTGATCTTCTTGTAGACCTTCAGAATATTTTTTTGGTTGTGCAAACCAATGAGAATAATGACTTTGAGTTGTACCAAGTCTGAAACCAAGTGGATTTATTTTTTGTCCCATATTTCCTCACACATTCTATTACTAAGATGCATATAGTGACTCACTATCTTTTTGAACTTATCTTTACTTTTTACCCTATTGATCCATGTAGGTATTCTTAATTCTGTGTTATATACTATAGGATAATCATCATCCTTTTCAAAAACCTCTGGTCTATAATCACGATAATAGTCTTCTATATCTTTACAAAGATCTGCATAAAAAGATATATCGGTCAATTCCAGAGTTATATTACAAGTTCGTCTTTTTATCGGATAGGCACGCCCTCGCGCTCTAGGTTTTAATTTTTTCATTGTAGAACTTTCATTTACTTCAGCTTTAGTAATTTTTAAATTTCTTTTGTCTAATTCCTTATTGTGACTAGCATTTGCTGCTGCAGAATAAAGTAATTTAAAAATTGGATAACAGCCTCGATAAGGCATGAGTTCTAGTATCATAAGTGTTTCTTCATAGGAACGCCAACGAATTTGATCAATTATTCTTCGTGCTTTATCAGCAGACATACGTATATTTCCACCAAAAGCGTATGTTTGTGTATAAGGAAGTACAATTTTCTTTTTACTATTTATTAAATCTAGCATAAGGTGAACCTCTCATTAAAATCTCATTAAAATTAAGTAATAGTCTTCGTTTTTTTTTATTGAATCTTTTCCCTAAGCCAATATCGATATCGAAAAGATTTCATTTCTAAGATAGAAACGTCAAAAAATTGAAATGATTTCAAAATCAATCAAATCCAAATAGTAACGGAACGGGGCGGATGTAGCCAAGTGGATTAAGGCAGTGGATTGTGAATCCACCATTCGCGGGTTCAATTCCCGTCGTTCGCCCATTTTTGCCCATTTTTATTTTGTTATATATTTGTATATTATTTAATATTTAAATGATTTTATGAAATCTTCATAAATATTAACGACGAGATCGATTGTCATTTTTCGCATGTCCTCGGAAATTTCGAGTAGGGGAAAATTCTCCTAATTTATGGCCTACCATACCCTCTGTTATAAAAATAGGTAGATGTTCTTTTCCGTTATGTATAGCAATAGTATGACCAATCATTGTGGGTATAATAGTAGATGACCGGGACCAAGTTACTATTATTTCTTTTTCTGATCGTTTGTTAAGTGTCTTTATTTTTCTTAATAAATGGTTTGCTACAAAAGGATTTTTTTTTCGTGAATGTGTCATATTCAAGTGAATTACTCCTCTTTTTTTTTTCTTTTTTGTAAATAGGAAAGAAAAAAAATTCTATTTTCTTTCCTATTTACTACGTCGACGAAGAATCAAATGATCACTATATTTCTTCCTTTTTCTACTCCTTCTCCCAAGTGCAGGATAACCCCAAGGGGTTGCGGGTTTTTTTCTACCAATTGGGGCCCTTCCTTCCCCACCCCCGTGGGGATGGTCTACAGGGTTCATAACGACTCCTCTGACTACAGGACGTTTACCTAGCCAACGTTTAGATCCGGCTCTATCCAAACTTTTCTGGCTCACCCCAACATTACCCACTTGTCCGACTGTTGCTGAACAGTTTTTGGATATCAAACGGACCTCTCCAGAAGGTAATTTTAATGTGGCCGATTTACCCTCTTTTGCAATCAGTTTTGCTACAGCACCTGCTGCTCTAGCTAATTGTCCACCCTTTCCAAGTGTGATTTCTATGTTATGTATGGCCGTGCCTAAGGGCATATCGGTTGAAGTAGATTCTTCTTTTTGATCAATCAAAACCCCTTCCCAAACTGTACAAGCTTCTTCCAAAGCATACGGCTTTCTGGATGTAGATGATGATATCTATACAGATGGATCTGATCAATATCATACCATGAAGTACCAAATGAGTGTATATATATAGGAATCCAAATCTTCCAAATCATTCATGGTATGATTTTCTACATCCTAGGTCTTCCCGTTCCGTCATCTGGCTTATGTTCTTCATGTAGCATTCAGACCGAATGACTCTATGAAATTACATTGATACTTCCACATATGAAGGGTAACGTAGGAGACATCTCTATTTTTCCCCGGGAAATCTTTAGAACTACCACTCCTTAGCTTTCCATTTGCCTCTGACCATCAAATGAAATGTGAATAATCCGTTCTCCTCTTTTTTTTTTTAAACAGGGGGCACTTCTGATTCTGTCGGTGCTTGAAACAATTTTGTCTTCTCCATATTACTATATCTCTAGAGTCAATAATTTTATATGAGGAACTACTGAACTCAATCACTTGCTACCCTTACTCTTCAGTTTTCTGTTGAGGTCTATCCTGTAGAGGTACTCCAATTGGATCAGTGATCGATTTCTAGGTTTCGTCGTAAACCTAATTGGTTACTTCCAATTACGTAAATCCATAGTTCAAACCGCACTCAAAGTTAGGGCATTTCCCATTTGTATAGGAACTTCTGTACCAGAAATAACGGTATCTCCAATTATAGCCCCTCTGGGATGTAAAATATATCTCTTCTCACCATCCCCATAGTGGATGAGACAAATGTATGCATTTCGATTAGGGTCGTATTCGATGGTGACGATTCTACCATATATGTCTTTTTCTTTCCGTCGAAAATCTATTTGACGGTATAGACGCTTATGACCTCCCCCTCTATGCCTTGCGGTAATGATTCCTCTGGCATTACGACCTTTACAACGATGCTGTCCATAAATCAAATTGTTTTTCTTTCGTGGATTGGATTTCGCTTGACTGTCTACGGCTCCATTGCGTGTGCTCGGGGTAGAAGTTTTGTATAAATGTATCGCCATGCTATTAAGTATTTGGATTTAAGTTGTTTTCTTGACAATAGGTGGAATAGAATAACCCGGTTGAAGCGTAATGATCATACGTCTGTAACGCATTGTATGTCCTCTAATAGGTCCCATTCTTTTAACCTTTCCCGGGAGTCGATGACTATTCACGGCCATCACCTTGACACCAAAGAAGAGTTCGACCCAATGCTTTATTTCTGTCTTAGTTAATCCTGATTCGACATGAAAAGTATATTGATTTTTTAACAATAACAGAAAACTTTTGTCTGTAAGTACTATATCTTTTATTATTCCATCCATAAATCTATTTTCTTCCTTATGAGTTTGAGTTTAAATTAAGAATGCTAGATCTTACGATTGCTATCTTTGATATGAATATACCACACCAATTCGTTATGTATTGATGATGAGATTCCTTTGATCAAGAGCCAATTCCAATAGACTTATTGGAGGGTCCCCTTGGCGTGCATCCAGTAGGAATTGAACCTACGAATTCGCCAATTATGAGTTGGGCGCTTTAACCATTCAGCCATGGATGCTTAGTGGGGATCCTCTTACATGGTGAATAACCAAATTCCAATTGAAAGGAAATTTTGAATATAAATCAATGCAATTTAGAGGAAGAATTCTATTTATGAAGGTAGATACATTCAAATCCTGTATTTTCGAATTGAGAGAGATTAAGAATTCTCACCATTTCTTAGATTCATGGACCCGATTCAGCGGGATCTTTCATTCACATTTTTTTTCACCAAGAGCGTTTGATCAAACTCTTAACTTATTTGATTCATGTAACAGGAGAAAGGTTTCCCATTACTTAACCGGAAAGAGATGTGGCCATGAAATAGGGATTCAGCGGAACATAATTGACTGGGTGGTATGAACTGCCTAAACAAGAATTCTTGAACAGCGAACAACCAGAGCTATTACTCACTACATCAAAAAATTTCCATTAATGAAAGATGGAAATCTATTGGAAAATTCAAAAGACGCATATCATCATATCATATGAAATAGACCTTTCTTTTCGTCTCAGGTCGATGGATCTTCTCAATTGGAAGATCTCCTATATGGATAATACCCATTCCAGTTGATCGAGCCTAATTCTAATTGTTTTGTTCCGAAGCAAAGATATCCACGCGCGGGGTGGTTCGTCCTATTCAGATATTTACGACCAAGAAGTACTGGATTCTCTTTCGGATAGGCCCTGAAAGGAGAAGGAAGGCTGGAATGCCAAAAGGCGTCTATTTTGAAATTCACCTGACCCAAGAGTATCCATTGTATAGTACCCATTTTGGTAATGCCCAGTGCCAAAGTCACTGAATGGTTAAGTCATCAATTCCTAAAACGGACTATGTAATGGACTTTATCTGCTGGGTTACGAGCGGGCTTTTTACCAGAGTTTTCGATTGTATCAATCTACCCCTTGTGATTCCTTTTGAAGTATATACTTGGGGAGTGGGTGCAGGGCGGACGATTTCAAAGCGGACTCCCCATTCAGGAGAAGATCACCAATATTTCGTGATCCGCTGCCGAACTTCTTTCCATTTCAATGAGCATTTTCAATATTCTGCCTTGAAGAGGACTCGAACCTCCACGCTATTTAGCACGAGATTTTGAGTCTCGCGTGTCTACCATTTCACCACCAAGGCATCTTCAAAGTGAATCGTATTCCATGAATATGATATCTATCTAGTGCGGTGTATGGAATATATGACAAAAGGTGGAGTGTTGGAGTCTTTCTATTGATCGGTCATGTCATATAGGTTCGAATCGGACATCCAATTGCTTCGATTGGAATTATCCGTAGGATGCCTGCTATATATTCTATCATATCCAAAAGATGGACAATCAAAGCTATTTATCGATTCAATCAATAGAAGACAAAAGAGGTGAATAGGGTCCCAAATAACGAGAGATATGTAAGAACCAGGTCCGATTTCGCCTATCCCTAATCCTAAATTGTTAATAGGAATAAAAGAAACTCTGTTATATATATATTCAATAAGAAAAATAAGAAAATAGATATATATTCAATAAGAAATATTCTAAATAAGAAATATTAAGAAATCAATAATCAATAAGCAGAATCCTAACAAGAACACTAAGACCATCAATCTAATAATAGATTGATTATTGATTAGTAATAACAAGTAATAACAAAGATCATAAGTTATATGTAAAATGTAAAAAAAAAGATTGAAACAAGAATCAAATATATTACTTATTACATAAAGTCTTGTATTATGTCTTGAATCTTAATAGATTGAGAATAAAAATAGATGTCTTTCACATCCAACTATAGAAATAAAGAACCTATTAATTTTTGAATGGCAGTTCCAAAGAAGCGTACTTCTAGATCAAAAAAGCGTATTCGTAAGAACATTTGGAAAAAAAAAGGATATTGGGCAGCATTGAAAGCTTTTTCATTAGCTAAATCTTTTTTTACCGGTAACTCAAAAAGTTTTTTTTACGACAACAAATAAATCAGAAAGGTTTTGAGTCTTTTTCTTTCATTTTTAAATTTAGAAAATAGAAAATGAATGTAATTTTATTTTCTCTTATTATAATATAGACACAAAAATATGTTATTTACTTATTGGTTTAGTTTTTAAATTAAAAAAGAAAAGACACACAAACACGATAAATTGATTTCTTTTGAATCTTTATTTACTGATTTTTGATTTTTAGGATGTTTTATCATTTTGTGGATGGGGAATTTTCCCCATCAACTAACCTATAATTATATATAAATAATTATATATAAATTGAATTATATATAAATAATTATATATAAATTGAATTATATATAATTCAATTAATGAATTATATATTCTTACATACATATTTCATACATATTTTTATTGGAACTTTATATATATTCTATATATAATATATAGAATATATCTTTTTATCAAAATTGTAAGATTTGAATCTACCTTTATATTAAACATTAACTTTATTCATTAAATCTCGACGATTGAATTACAATATGTTATTATTATTTTTGACAAGCCGCTATGGTGAAATTGGTAGACACGCTGCTCTTAGGAAGCAGTGCTAGAGCGTCTCGGTTCGAGTCCGAGTGGCGGCATCGCATTTCTTCTGTAAAATAAATATAAATAAAAGTGTACTATAAATGTCATTGAATTCATTGAATTACTTATCATATCATATGTAATTCAGTATAATTTGATCTAACCTACGCTTAATGACTGTTTTTGAATACTCTATTTTTTTTTTCAACTTAATTAAATTTGAAATTTGAGATATTATGATATTTTCTACTTTAGAGCATATATTCACTCATATATCCTTTTCGATCGTTTCAATTGTAATTACAATTCAATTTATAACCTTATTAGTCGATGAAATCATCGAACTATATGATTCGTCAGAAAAGGGTATGATTGCTACTTTTTTCTGTATAACAGGATTATTAATTAGCCATTGGATTTATTCCGGGCATTTTCCATTAAGTGATTTATATGAATCCTTAATATGTCTTTCATGGAGCTTTTCCATTATTCATATGGTTCCTTATTTTAAAAAACATCAAAATCCGTTAAGTGCAATAACCATGCCAAGTGCTATTTGTACTCAAGGGTTTGCTACTTCAGGTCTTTTCACTGAAATACATCAATCCACAATATTAGTACCCGCTCTCCAATCCCAGTGGTTAATGATGCACGTAAGTATGATGATATTAGGCTATGCGGCTCTTTTATGCGGATCTTTATTATCTGTAGCTCTACTAGTCATTACATTTAGAAAATTCATAAATATTTTTCCTATTTTTATTCATAAAAAGAATAATTTATTAAATGAATCTTTTTCATTTGAAAAGGTCCAATACATGACAGAAACAAGCAATAGTTTATTAAAATTAAAAACCTTTTTTATTTCTTCAAGAAATTATTACAAATTTCAATTGACTCAACAATTGGATTGTTGGAGTTATCGTATTATTAGTTTAGGTTTTATCTTTTTAACCATAGGTATTCTTTCGGGAGCAGTATGGGCTAATGAGGCATGGGGATCTTATTGGAATTGGGACCCAAAAGAAACTTGGGCTTTTATTACTTGGACCATATTTGCTATTTATTTACATATTAGAACAAATAAAAATTTTGAAGGTACCAATTCCGCAATTGTGGCTTCTATGGGTTTTTTTATAATTTGGATATGTTATTTTGGAGTCAATCTATTAGGAATAGGACTACATAGTTATGGTTCGTTTACTTGAACTTCTAATTGAAGAAAGTGACTAACAAATATAAACAGACAACATAAATTTTGAAATGATAAAATAATGCAATAGAACTAGTATACCACTGAATTGTCTTATTTATTCTTTTAGGTAGGAATAAAATTAGGTAATCCACTTAAACCAGGGGAAAATAATTCGTAATAAAGACAAGATACACTTGAACCACAGAAAACAAAACCAGAATCAACAATATAAATTATATTGTTGATTCTGGTTTTGTTTTCTGTTTGTTTTTCTGTGTTGGTAAAAAAAATCAAATGTAATTAATATATTAATTACATATGAAAAGATATATATAAATTAAATTTTTCATAAAGTATCAATAAGCTAGACCCATACTTCTAGTTGTTTCATGCCATAAGTAAACTCGAACACTTAAGAAATCGGTCGGGCAGGCGGATTCACATCTCTTACAACCGACACAGTCCTCTGTTCTCGGAGCAGAAGCAATTTGCTTAGCTTTACATCCGTCCCAAGGTATCATTTCTAATACATCTGTGGGGCAAGCTCGGACACATTGAGTACACCCTATACATGTATCATAAATCTTTACTGAATGTGACATTGGATCTATCAATTTTTGAATGTCATAAAATTTCGATCTAGTCCATTTTATTTTGACTTAAATTATATATTTATAGACCAGATGAATCAATAATTTATCAGAATTTTTTCAATCAATCTAAGTCTGAATCTAAGTCTGAATAGACTCATAGAAAGGGTCCAAGATACTTTGATTTCTTACTTTTTCGGGGACACAATAATTAACTTATGTACATATTCTATTCATTTATAAATATTAGAATTTCTATAATGAATAAAGAGTACTTATTCAACAAATTTGATTTTGATTGATACGAGTTTATTTTCTGTTACGATAAATTGACGAAAATTATAGCTAATAGCTGCTTCAGCGGCTGTAATATTTATAAAAAAATTTATAAAAAAATTTGAATTGTATAATCATTAAATACTTACATTGATAAACAATCAAAAGCAATTGGATTTTAATTAACTTTATGATAATCATAAGCAGAAAGTGCATATTATTCAGTCATTGATAAAAAATTTGTTGGGTAATACTCAACAAAATAAATATACAAATTCAAAAATGAATACTGTAATTCAATTGAATTACAATTAAGTAATTTTTTTTTTCGAATTTTCGAATATTGGTTTCAAATTTCCAATCAATAACGAGGAGATCAATAGGACATACACAAATGCATACAATACATTTATCAAATTCAAAATGAATTCTATCACGAAAACGTTCCGATGAGATTCATTTTTCATAAGCATATTTAATAGTTACAGGTAAACGATTTGTGTGGGATAAAGTTAAAGTAATAATGAAACTTTGAACAATGTATCTTGGTTCATAATGTTTGTTAACTATAATTCATGAACCCAGTTCTCATGGGGAACTGCTATTTATTGTATAAATGAATAATTTGATGTTTGTTTCTTTCTCTTGTTTGATTCAATTAATTAATAGTAATTATGATATGAGTCAAAGAACACTACGCATTGACAGATGATGGGCGGCCCTATTCATTATCATGAAGTCTTTTTGCTGGTACATTCATAAGTTTTTTCCTAAATTCATTTTTATTTTTATCAGTAATTCATAAATAAAAATAAATTTTGAAATTAACGAGTTTTCAACTCACGAATACCCAATTGATTAATTAACTCTTTATAAGATATTGGATTTTTCTTTGACAAATAAGAAAGCAGTCGTTGCCGTTTTCCCAAAATTTTACGTAGACCTCTCTGAGATGAATAGTCTTTTTTGTATAATTCTAAATGTGAAGTGAGTCTTCGTATCTTTTTGGTGAAACTTAATATTTGAAATTCAACAGATCCTCGGTTTTCTTCTATTTGTTGTTTATAAATAGCTGAGATGGATGAATTTTTTACCATAAAATGAAATAACTTTTTTATATTTTACTTTTTTGAAGAGATTTTTGATGATCAGTAATAATAATGATAGTCCTTTTAATTTTTTTAGACCTAATTTAATTATCAATTCTTTATTATCATTCATTTTATTGAAGAAAATTGAAAATCGATGAAATCTAAATCTATTCAAAATGAAATTGAAAAAAGGAATTGGGTTGAGATGACCCATAGGTCATATCTATATGGATGGATTCTTAAGTATAAGTCTAATAAGAACTAAGATTCTAGATCTAGATTAGATCTAGGATAACTGAATATTTCTCCATCTTCTTCATTCACTCCCATCCAATTAAATAAAAGATTTTCTATCCCAATTTTTCGTAAAATCCATAATACTTTCTTCGAATAGATAATTATGGGAATGATGGGAATACTTTCCAATCAATATATAAATTAATGTTTATATGCGTTGTAATCAGAAGAAATTCCTTTCTTTTTATTGACTTTGAATGGTGATTTATAAATTAAAAAATCTAAATATAGAAAGTTTTTTTATACTCATAATTATAATTTAAAAATATATAGGATAAAAGATCTTACATAGTGTTTTTTTTTTCAAATTATCTTTTTTATTTTGGAATAGATTTATTGCAAAATCATTTTGTTTTTTCATAATGAATTAATAGGTCTTTTTTCGATTTTTATAAAATTTTTGAAATCTTTATTTTGAGTAATTAAGATATTGATTGAACCTATTTCGCCAATTTTGTGGTCTAATTTCAACTACCTAATTTTAGAGAAATCGTATTGTTAATGACCCCTTAACTAGTTTTTAATTGATTCATTACTATAATTTAAAAATTGATTATATCTGAATTCACAAAGAAATATTCTTTGTGCTGCGAAATAATATTTGATTTAATTTTTAACAAAAATAGCTTTTTCATGATATTGAAGGATCCATCTTAATTTAGGTAGAAAAATCTTTGTATTTTTTGATAATTTGTCAAAAACATATTATGCTTTTGACAGAGAAGATAAGTCGCAAAAAAGATGTGAATTATTCTAGTTATATGTTATATGATGATTTTGAAACCTTTTGGTATTTGGTATATAAAGAAATAGAATAGAAAGGACATCTCATCAATTATGCCACTGACAAAAAAGCTATAATTAATAATTAATTAATAATTAAATTAATGGAATTAGGATATGGATGGAATATAATGAAATAGAGCCACTTTTATATTACCTATGAAATGAATCGGGGAACAGGAGCCACTATGAAGAAATTTCGTGATTTACGAAGGAAACGTATTGGTCATGGTTTAATAATGGGAATTGATCTCTATGAGATCTAATCTCCCGATGGTCCTCAGTAGCTCAGCGGTAGAGCGGTCGGCTGTTAACCGATTGGTCGTAGGTTCGAATCCTACCTGGGGAGATTGAATTCATTCCAAATTCAATAATTTGGAATGAAAAGGTTTGCTTTGACTTTTAAGAGTTAGATCACTGGTTATCTGTGTCTTTTTTTTTTTGTATTGCATTTGATCTTATTGTATCACCCTATTTTTATGTTCCGCACAATATTTTAGAATCATTTTTGGCGTAGGTCCAATATAATCCTTTTTTTTTTTTCAAAGTCTTGGTCTATTTTAAACTCACTAATTCATAATTTGAATATGAAAACATTTTTGCTGCAATATTCTACGAAAGCCTTGCTGAGGAAGAATTAAAGGCGTAAAACAATATGCTGGTTTGTTACGGTAGGTATACAATATTTATTTAAATATAAAATAAATTAAAATAAATATTAAAAATAACTAATAACTATAGCATTAAT